GCACCATTGATTCCACTATTATTAGTGAGCAATAATGGAACAATTCCGTCATAGAGATAGGGGACATAATTCACATGGATATAGTAAGTCTCGCTTGGGCTGCTTTAATGGTAGTCTTTACATTTTCCCTTTCACTTGTAGTATGGGGAAGAAGTGGACTCTAGAGTTACTACTAATAAAGTTGAGGAATCAAACTGTATCAATTATTTTATAGATCGTTTTGCAACGCGTTTTGAACTTTTTCAAATAAAAATATCTTCATTTCCAAATTCCATTGGATTCTAGTAGAGTAATGTATGATATGACTAATACTCTTTCAATCAAAGAGATATTTCAATGATTCCCATGTTTGTATTTCGAAAGGAAAGGGATACAGATGATAAGAAATTCATTCCAACCTAATTCTTCTGAAATTTTCTAACGGGCTTTTACCAGAATTATAGATGGATACTGAGGAAGACCCGACCCCTTTTTTATTTTTTGATTTGATTTTTTTCTTTCCCTCTTTACTGTTCAAAGAGGAAGTCGTTTTGGTAAATGTATACCCACTTTCTATGAGAAAGAAAACAATATAGACATAGCATAGTGGTTGGCTAACAAGATACTATGCATAATAAGATCTTGACTTGGGCGAGTCACATATTTATTGCGCACTTACCGCTTGTTTTATTAGATTTTTGGAATTTTTGATACTTTATCAACCCATTTCATATCATGGTTCAAGCGTTAAAATCGGCGAGGTTTACTATTTATTTTATTTCTTTTCGAAATCTGAAGAAGTGCCCATAGAACTCCTGTCAATGGCTCAATCAATTATTTCTTCGAAATGCTAAAAAAACAGATTACTACGTGTTTTTCTTAAGATATGCCCATAATGCTTTTTCTTGATTCTTTCGATAGATCCCGAAATTCATATTGGATGGAAATAATAAAAAATCTAGGAATTAGAACTCTAAGAGTAAGACGATTATTTCAGAGTGATCAGAACAAATAGATGTATCAAAGAAATCGAATTTGATGCTATGTCCATTCCATATATGAAATTTATATCTACATATATGAAGATAATATTGGAGATTGATCTATATTAAGCCTTTCTCTTTATTGTAAAGTACAACTTTACAACTTTATACACTACAATAACACTAATAGATAGTATGGTAGAAAGAAAGATTTCATCTCTTTCTTTCTTACCATACTATCGGATCTCATAGAGCCGATTATAGTCCGCTCATTTCATTTAAGACGCGAAATTGGAATCCCTTTCGTTTTATTTCTTCAATCATTGATAAGAACTCAGAAATCAAGTTTCATTCAAATTAATTAATCATTTTGACTAACTGTTTTTACGTAAATGATAAGTAGAAAAGCAGTAGGAACTAGAATGAACAGTGCAGTAGCAATAAATGCAAGAATATTTACTTCCATAATCTCATCTTTTTTTTACTTCACAATAACTCGGGATTTAATCCCATAGAGATAATAAATCTTTCGCCTGTAAATTCAATGAATGAATTACTTCTCGATGATCTTGAATCGGATCAATATCATGAATAACAATATCTGCGCTATCAAATGAATTCGTCGTCGAGAATTGAATAGTATAACATAGGAAGATCTTTTATCCATACCGAATCCAAAATGGGATTCCTGAACCAATCAAAAATTCCTTGATTTATTATTATTTTTTCTTCTTTCTTTTCTATAACCTACCTTAGGTTTTCCTTGTACAATCATCTGATGAAGTATCATGTGACCACCCTTTCATTTCCATTAGTCACAAACCCAAACAAACAATAGAAGCGAAATGGAAAAAGAAAGGAGTTAAGTTCTAAGCTCTGTTTTTTTTTTAATAATCTAATTTTCTTGGAAGACAAAGAAATGTGATAAAGATGATTCCCGGTATAAAAGATCTAATATTCCATCAAATTCACTATTTTTTTTAGGCTTTGTTCTTTCTTCGATGGGACCCCTAAAAAAATAGAAAAATAGGAAGGAAAAAAAAAACAAGGATCTCCTCTTGGGAATGAAATTCTGCTCCCTGTCCTCCCTTTCACAGAAAAGGGAGAGATGAATTGATGTATTTATTGGATCCTTCGGGACTGACGGGGCTCGAACCCGCAGCTTCCGCCTTGACAGGGCGGTGCTCTAACCAATTGAACTACAATCCCAGGGAAATAAGGGATCTAGCATAAATTGAAATTATTTTATATTCCTCTGTATCAGGTATTTCTCAAGGACAAGGGGGTTATACCATCTCATGGTAGATTGGCGAATTCTTGGGCATTATTGGGCCGAGCTGGATTTGAACCAGCGTAGACATATTGCCAACGAATTTACAGTCCGTCCCCATTAACCACTCGGGCATCGACCCAGGAAGAATCCATTTTAGGCTTATTGGTAATCCATAATCAACTTCCTTTCGTATTACCCTACCCCCAGGGGAAGTCGAATCCCCGCTGCCTCCTTGAAAGAGAGATGTCCTGAACCACTAGACGAT